TTTTTCCACTGAAATTTTGAAAATAAACGTTTAAATGCCCTTCAAAGGTAAGTAAATAGATCCGAAACATATAAAATGAAGTTAATCCTGCTGTGGAACAAGCTATGATCGCGAAAATAGGTGAATACAACCAACTATCGTTAAGAATTTCGTCTTTTGACCAAAAACAAGCAAGAGGTGGAATGCCACAAAGAGAAAGTGTACCTAACAAAAAAGCAGTTTTTGTAATTGGCACATATTTTTGGAAACCCCCCATAAGAGCCATATTCTGACTTTTTTCTGGAGAATATCCAATAATTCTTTCCATTGAATGAATAATGGATCCAGAGCCTAAAAATAATAATGCTTTCGAATAGGCATGAGTGATCAAATGAAATAAAGCAGCTTGATAAGACCCCATACCGAAAGCTAACATAATATAACCCAATTGCGACATTGTAGAATAAGCTAAACTTCTCTTAATGTCTATTTGAGCCAGAGCCAAAGTAGCTCCTAAGAGTACTGTTATTATACCTATCAAAGAAATGAGATTCATTACGTAAGGTATAACTGCGAAAAGAGGCAGAAGCCGGCCTACAAGAAAAATGCCCGCTGCTACCATAGTAGCAGCATGTATAAGAGCCGAAATCGGAGTGGGTCCCTCCATGGCATCAGGTAACCATACATGAAGGGGGAATTGTGCCGATTTCGCAATTGCACCGAGGAATAATAGGGCGGCACACAGAGTCAGAAATAAAGAATTTATCCCATGATTTTCAATCAAGTTATTGACTATTTTGAACAAATCTCGAAATTCGAAACTACCCGTTATCCAATAAAGACCTAAGGTTCCTAATAATAAACCAAAATCCCCCACACGATTAGTTACAAATGCTTTTTGACAAGCATTTGCCGCAATTGGTCGCGTGAACCAAAAACCTATTAATAGATAGGAACACATTCCAACTAATTCCCAAAAAAAATAAATTTGTATCAAATTAGAACTCGTAACTAATCCCAACATGGAAGCATTGGAAAAACTCATAGAAGCAAAAAATCTCAAATATCCTTGATCATGAGACAGATAATTGTCACTATAAATAAGAACCATGATTCCAACAGTAGTAATTAATATTGACATAATAGAAGTCAGTGGATCGATCAAGTCGCCAAACTCTAGGGAAAAATCATGATGGATGGTCCAAGACCCTACATATTGATAAATAGAACTCCCGTTTATTTGCTGAATAGCCAGGTCGGCCGAAAAAAGCATAACTATACTTAGTAATAAAACACTAGGAAAAGCCCACATGCGACGCAGATTTTTTGTTGTCGTTGGAACGAGAAGAAGTCCCACTCCTATTGCTATAGGAACCGGAAGCGGAACGAAAGGTATGATCCATGCATATTGATATGTATGTTCCATAAGAAAATCAAAGTTTTTTCTATTCTTAGTAATTGAATTGTTTCCGATTCACCAGCTCTTATCTCTTTCGGAAGGAACAATCAAATAAAAAAATCAAAATAGGAAAGAACTCAAATAGAATTTTCCATTTTCAATCATTCCATTAATTCTTATAAGAATTTCTATTCATAGAGCAAGTAAAAAGAATTCTCGTACTTGATTCTGATATGGGTCATAGGATCCATCAATAACTCGACCCAATCAAAAGAAGACCTTGGGTATTAGTTTATTCGGGATAATTCACTAATTCTGATTGAGTGGAGTAAGCTGCCTAGGCTTCGAGGAAACTCTACGATACCTATCTAACTGTCACTGCGCTTCGAATTGAAAGATGAGAATTTGGAGATAGCATGAAACCTATCTCGGGGATTCGCTTAAACGAATTATCCGTTATGTTTGTGATGGCGGTAAAAAATGATCATTATAAAACAGTCTGTTTCATTTGGTTAAAAAGACAAACAAATCGGTAAAAAAGTTACTGGTTCTATTTCGCTAGAGAAATCCGCCCGGACCAGTAAGAGTAAGGCCAAGGAAGAAGTCTCTATCGATAGAATAGAAACAAGAGAAAGAAACCTGAATATATATTTCAGGTAGAAGGATAACTCGGTATACTTTTTTCATTCCTTGCACTTATGATACTAGATACGTATCATAAGATCTCTTTACTAACAGGTAAAAATAGGAAATCGAGGTATTCATTCTATGACAACTTTCAACTTACCCTCTATTTTTGTGCCTTTAGTGGGCCTAGTATTTCCGGCAATTGCAATGGCTTCTTTCTTTCTTCATGTTCAAAAGAACAAGATTGTCTAGATCCGATGGAAGCAAATCCCATTGATTTCTTTCAAGACCTGCACTTGATCATACTATAGATTGGTGGAATCTAAGATACGGCGTCCTCCGAACACATACCTAAGAGCTCCTCTCTTAGGTATGTGTAACCGTGATAGGTGGATAAATGCATTCATTTTCATTTCATTATAGCTAGTTTCAATTTCAAATCGATCCTAAGAATGGGAAAATGAAAACGTCAAACAGATCACACTTTGGATTATTGATTTGATCATTTTGATTTGATCATTTTTAGAAAAAAAATGGATAGACGCATTGACTTTGGCATACATGTAGAGTATTATATTGATTACGCGCATTGCGTATCTACAACACCCAGGGAGGGGGTAAAGAAAGTCACATGTTTCACTTATTTCAGTGACTCGTAGTAGCAGCGGCTGGCACGAAAGGGGTTTTTTGGTTATTTTTTTTTGTGGTTCGTACCAAAGAAGCCGCCTTGCGAACCACCGACGCCGCCCGCAATAGAATAGTATGGGAAATGACACAAGTCAAAAGAAATTGGCCCCTATAGTTGACCTTCCTAAATTGCTGGAAGGATCCGAAGGCGAGACAGAATTGGTGGAAGGATCATCATCCACTGTCGACCAACCACACGTAGGGGATGTGTTCGCGGTTGAAGCATCTGCTGCGGAATGTAGGGACTTAGAAACCATTGGAGATCCAATTCACCTTAGCGCTTTGACTTCGTCTCCGATATTGGCCGAGGCGTCAGCCACTGCCGAACAAGGCCAATCCGAGATAGAAGCGAAGAATGAGAAAGACCGAGAATCTTCGGTCGAGCTGCTGTATTGGCGGCAACAACGATCTGTATTCGTTGAAGTCCAATACTACTTGTCAGAAAGCCGAGATCGGATCTTAAGACTCGAATCTCGCCTAGCGAAGCACCGAGAGGAGGGTTCCAGCGAAGAGACAGTACAAAAAATCCGCACTTCGTTGAGTAGGAACAAGCAAAAAACAAAAGAGTTAGAGGGACAGCTTTTCCTCTTAGCGGAAGAACTCTTAAAATTGGAAGAGGACCATCCCGAAGTCCAAGCAAAGGCAAGAGAAGAGAGCGCTTATGCGAGGAATGCAACATTAGACGAATCGCTTGCCCGCGTATCGCAAGATATTGCCGACTTGGAAAGGCGGAATCCGCACTTCAACCCAAGGTCAAAGGCCAAAACTGCGTCTAGAGGTAGATTGAGGGGAAGTTCTTCCGGAGCTCCGAGGAATCCTGATATCGGTGCGCGTCCTGTTCCCGGTCCTTCCGGTTCAGGAACCGGGCGGCTCATTGACGAAGACGGATCCAGCGCTGCGGGGCAGCATAAGATCCGCCCAGACTAGTCTATTTCATAATTTCATAGATCTATCATAGATCTATGAAAGGGGTAGTCAACCCATAGGAATTGTTCATTCTATTTCAAACAAAAGGGCTATTTAAGGAACTTCGGGTTAATTAAACGAATTAAAATGAATGAAAAAGTAGGTAAAGAGTGGGCTGTCCGCTCCTCTGTGAGTATTTTAGCATTTTTTCGTTCTTATTTTCCCTTTTCTTAGCTTTTCGACTTTAATCCAATGCATTACAGTTACAGACGAATAATCCTTCAACCGGATTACCCCTTATTGAGATGAATATTCAATTTGAATATTTAATCTTTTATTGAATTGAAAGATGAAAATTTGGAGATAGCATGAAACCTATCTCTGGGATTGCGCTTAAACGAATTATCCGTTATATTTGTGATGGCAGTAAAAAAAAGGATCAGTATAAAACTATAACGACGGTTTAAACGACACCAACACCCGGCCAACAGTCTAGGATTCTATATAAAGAAATACAGTGAGAATTCTCAGGACTGTCTTATTCTATAATATACTTAATATTCTTTTTTTTTCTTAAGACAATCCAGGAAGGAGGTATTCTAGCACATGTTCAAACTCGCTATTCGAGTATGGATATTCTTTATTTTCTGGTATAAGGGTTCTATTGAAAAATACAATTTAAAAACAGGTTTCTATCAGTTTCTTCTAGGGTGGGCAAAATTTATCTGGAGAATTTTCTGGTGGGGTTCCTTGAGTAGTATAGTTTTCTTGGGGTGTCGGTGTGTGCCAATCCCGCGAGCTTATTGGAATCGGACGTACACAAAAGCGGATCTCTGGGTTCGGTTCGGAATTTTGATATTGCTGAAGAAATTCAGCGGCTCGATTTGGAAATCAAAAGAAAAAGCTTGCAGGCGGCCAAAGCATGGTTACTCTTAGGTGAAGCACTTCGCCGGTTAAACGCCGGCGAACTCTTGTTAAGAGGCCAAATGGTAGAGTCGGAGGATTCAAAGCACCTAAATGCATTACTCCTCCCGGAAGATATTCTCGCAGCGGAATTATACGAAGAAGAGTCTATATTAACCGTGGAACTCTCCTTTTTGGAAGAAAAGCGCACCCGATTAGTCGAGGCACAGAAAGATGTTGCTAGTCGCCAGGTGTCCTTCCAAAAGGAAAGTAAAAATTATGGGGTTATCTTAAGACAAAATTCTCCCAACCAGCGCCTCCACGAGGACCAGACCGCCCCTCCTTACGGTTCAGGCAATCGACTGAATTACGTTACCGTGAGACAACAACCAGCGCCTCCGGACCGCCAAGCGACTGATTGCGCCCGTAGACGCAAGGGATTTACAGCCTGCGTGGCAGGGTCCACCGGGCCTACTCTAATGAATTTCATAGATCTATGAAAGGGGTAGTCAACCCACTGGAATTGTTCATTCTATTTCAAAAAAGGGCTATTTATTTAAGGAACTTCGGGTTAATTAAACGAACTAAAATGAATGAAAAAGTAGGTAAAGAGTGGGCTGTCCTCTCCTCTGTGAGTATTTTAGCATTTTTTTGTTGTTATTCTCCCTTTTCTTAGCTTTCTAATTTACCTAGATACTAAAGAATCTAGGTAGATTTTTTAGGTAAGGGGCAAATCTTTTTGGTTTTCTGCCATTTTGGTGGTTGCAACCTTCATATTGGCATCTTTACAATAGTAGATTTGCGTGATATGATTATATCGTGTATAAAGATATCTGTTTATCCACGATCCATAAGGTTGGTTTTTACTTGCCGTCATGCAAATGATGGGTTCCTTGGATTCGCTGGCCACAAGAGGTCTCCTCTGAAACGGAAAGAGGTCTATCTATTTCTATAAAATAGATAGATAATAACCAAAAAAATCTCTTTTGATCTGAGACAGATCGAAAAGAGAAACAATCAATCAATCACACACAGGATCCATAAAATTCGAAATTATGGAATTCGCCGGGTTATGATATTTCAACCTTAATATCATTAACCATTTTCATTCTCTAGGGAGCTTCGGCTCAAGAGTGAAAAAAATGACCATGTTGAAAACTCTGTTATCTCTCTTTCTTAGAGGGGTCGTCTTTCTTGTGTTGGGGGTTCTTTGGTAGTGTGAATTTCTTTTGGGGTTTTTTCTTCCCGAAAGATTCTTCGAATCCGCCGCGTCCTGCAGCGACTGTTTGGGTTCTGGATCTTCCGACTGAGATGTAGGAGGGTGAGATGGAAGAGGGTGAACTCGCGGAGACTGAACTCACGGAGACTGAACTCACGGAGACTGAACTTGAGGAGACTGAACTCGAGGAGATAGATCTGGAAATCAAAACTAAGACTGACCAAGTGTCAGCAAAACAATTCGAATTCATAGAACTATCTACCAAACTACACAAAGGATATACCCTGCTAAACGCACGACTTTCCTTTTTAAAGTTAAAGCAGGGCGAGCGCCCGAGCGATTTAGTGAAAAGAATGGATGACTATTTGACAAGCGAGCTCAACCGCCGAAAAAAATTGGAGGAATCGATTTCCATCTTACTCGAAGAAATTTCCGTCTTAGAAAAAGAGAAGGCCGAGTTACTAGAGAGGGCCCAGAAGGCTGCTGCCTCCGCAGGAGCAGTCAAATTCCCGGGGTTAAGTTGAGCCAAAGGTCAATCATCCTGCGGCTCCACAAGGAAGCCTAAAAAGGCCTTTACCCACTTTTTCATTCATTGAGGTTTTCGAATTCCCCCTAAATACTTACACTTCCGTTTCCTTAATCGCATAATATTTCTATATATATATATATATTTCTAATTCACGCTATTCCCGGGTCGAACTCCGATTACCCGGTGAATTTGAATTCCATAATTTCGAAATTTATGGATCCTGCATGAAATTTGTAGTTTATTTCTCGAAAGATTTGCCCCTTAGCTTTCGAATCGACCTAGAGTATTTAGTATCTCGTTAAATTCGAAAGCTAAGAAAAGGGAGAATAAGAACGAAAAAATGCTAAAATCGATAATCAAAAGTTTGATCTGTTTTACCGAGAAAGTCTACAGTTAGAATCCGCATAGCCCCTCTTTTCATAGATCTATAAAATAAGTTTTCTTGTTCTTCTTGGAGCTTCACTTTTGCCTCTTCCAAAAGGGCAATCTTGAAGTACAAGCGGGAAATTTCTTTTGAGTCGATTACACGTTTATGTGTGCGTATCGTCGTGTCCAAGCGGACTCTCATCCTTTCTTTCTTTTGAAGTAGCGGGCCCTCTCAGGCCGAATAAGGCCCCCAATACCCACGTTACAACCTGGAACACCTTCCAAACTAGTGCCACCTTCTTAAACATGGTTACCAGACCTTGAACTTGAAAGAGATTCGCTAGAATCTTTTTAATAAAAATAAAGATTCGCATAAGTAAGACTTAGTTCTTGAGAATTGGTTTAGATCGATCCTAACCGGTGAATCCCAGAATAGATTCGATGGCGAATTTTATGGATCCTTTGGATAGATGACTAGTCAGCTATCAATCACATTATACCCGGACAAGCCACTTTTGTCAACTATTTTCAAAATGACAATATGAAGGTTGCAACCACCAAATAGCCGTTAATAAATTTTACAAAAAAAAGACTCACAGAGCACAGCCCAAGCCTCCGCTTCTTTTTCGGCTAAGTGAACTCTAAAGCCTCTTCCCTTCTTCGCCCGGCGCAATCACGTCCCGTCAGGCTCGGGGAGCCGCAGGGTGATCGAACTTGAGACCTCCCAAGTTATTGACTGCCGGGATCGAAAATTTCAGCTTCTTTTTGTTTTAAGACCTTGATATCGTCGCTTAACCGACGCATTTCCTCCTGTTTGAAGTCAATTTGGGGCCGGAGGGTGGCTAGATACGCACGATAGCGTTCCACTCTAGCCGGCAGTCGCTCACCCCTCTTTAATTTTAAAGAGGAAAGCTCCTTTTTAATCCAGGTACACCCGGAACCTATTTCGTTTTGGAGTTTGATGCATTCGATCTGGGTTGCGATTAGACGGTTGGTCTGGGTATTGAGCTGACGAAGGATGGAGAGCTGACTCTCATAGAGTTCCAACTCAGCCTTAGCGGACCCCTCCAGCGATGTCGGAGACGAAGTCGAATCGCCCGGGTCGACTGTGGCTGGATCTGTCGTTTCGTCTCCGTCTATTGATAATTCTCTGAATTCTGCAACTGCGGGAGGCAGATTTAACGGAGCCTTAGGTCTCGGGGAGAATAACAAGCCGAAAATCCCAGACACAACCTTGGTGAAAATACCGTAGACTACGAAACCTTCCACCAAGCGTTGCCCAAGTGCCTTCAACCGTGTGATGAAATTGAGAGGTTTCACGAGTGCTAGCAACTGTGTCACGATATTTGGCATAAAATTCTCCGAGCCGCAGCTCTTTCAGGTCAGGAATGGTTAAGAATACAGTAACTAAGTATTTAGGGGGAATTCGAAAACCTATCTTATGATATAGATTCGAATCAGGGTTCGGATAGAAAGTTACCAATCAGTACGAATTCTTCTTTCTTCGGATATTGTATCTTGTAAAAGTAAAAAAGGTTCCCCTCAAGAAGAACCTATCCCATTTTTTACCTAGGACTATTTATTCTATGCGAGGCAAGCGTATCTCTATTGTATGTTATCAAGGAAGTATCATCTAGGGAATAAATAGAATAAAATAAAACGAATAATCCGAACAATACATGTCTTTCACATCCAACTCTAAACAATGAGTAACCTCTTCATTTTTGAATGGCGGTTCCAAAGAAACGTACTTCTCTCTCAAAAAAGCGTATTCGTAAAAATATTTGGAAAAGAAAGGGGTATTGGGCAGCGAGAAAAGCATTTTCATTAGCGAAATCTATTTGTACCGGGAATTCGAAAGGCTTTTGTGGGAGCAAAGAAAAGTATACCGGGACTGCAAAAGGCTTTGGTACGAGCAAAGAAAAGTATACCGGGACTGCAAAAGGCTTTGGTACGAGCAAAGAAAAGTATACCGGGACTACAAATACAAAAGGCTTTGGTACGAGCAAAGAAAAGTATACCGGGACTGCGAAAGGCTTTGGTACGAGCAAAGAAAAGTATACCGGGAATGCGAAAGGCTTTGGTACGAGCAAAGAAAAGTATACCGGGAATGCGAAATTTTATACGAGAAAAAAAATAACCAAGTCTTGGAAGAATCTGAATCAATATGACTCTCTGAATTGTCATTTCTAAAATGAAGGATTCCCATTAACTCATATTTTTCTTTTCAACGGATCAATACGAGACGGGACTGGTTAGTGCCGTATGCAGAATAAGAAGTCCTCTACTTACTGTATTTTCAATTTTTTGACGAAGTAGTGAAGGACAAGATACAAAGTTTTAGCTTTCTTTATAGTAGGTTTTTCTAATTTGTGAGATGGGGGTTGTCATTTTCCTCATCGATTCACTTTTCATAATACACTAACTAAAAGAAAAGTCTTCTTTTTCCTTTAGGAAGGATTTTTTTTGATTATGTATTCCTAATATGTAATATGTAGTCCAAATTAAGGGTCCTATATTTGGGCTGTGGAATCCATCAAGATCTATATCTATATATAGATCTTGAGAGCTTTCTTTTCTTTAGAAATATAGAATTTTTTTTTGAAGTACGCTAAAATTCCGATAAAGATTGAAACCTTTTAGTTCTATGCCTGGATAGAGGACAGAACTCCAACTGCTTCATTTCCATTCCAGGCAAAGTGAAACCAACGGAAAGCTCTTTGTGAAAGTGAAACCTAACACCCTACGATCCCACAATACTAATGATTGTTGAACGTTCAATTAGTAATTTGAACGAGTGTTTTTTCATTGATTGTCAGATTCCCTAAAAAAGATTTGATTGAATTGACTCCTTAGAATCTCGACGATTGAATATGGATGGGCTATTATGTTTTCGAGTAAGCCGCCATGGTGAAATCGGTAGACACGCTGCTCTTAGGAAGCAGTGCTAGAGCATCTCGGTTCGAGTCCGAGTGGCGGCATCTTCTAAAAGAGATACAATAAGTCCTATAATGAATGGAATTCCTCATTTCCATTCCAGTCTTGAAGGATCCCCCTTTTCTTTTTTATTTTAGGATTTTTTTTATGATATTCTCGACTTTAGAACGTATATTGACTCACATTTCTTTTTCGATCGTTTCAATTGTAATTACGATTTATTTACTAACCTTATTATTAGTCTACGAAACGCTAGGACTCTATAATTCGTCAGAAAAAGGCATGATAGCTACCTTTTTCTGTATAACAGGATTGTTAGTTACTCGTTGGATTTCTTCGGGACATTTCCCCTTAAGTGATTTATATGAATCATTAATGTTTCTTTCGTGGGGTTTTTCCATTATTCATATGGTTCCACATTTTAGGAACCAAAAAACCCATTTAAGCGCAATAACCGCGCCAAGTACTATTTTGACTCAAGGCTTTGTTACTTCAGGTCTTTTAGCAGAAATGCATCAATCCACAATATTAGTACCTGCTCTCCAATCTCAGTGGTTAATGATGCACGTAAGTATGATGGTATTGAGCTATGCAGCTCTTTTATGCGGCTCGTTATTCTCAGTAGCGCTTCTAGTCATTACATTTCGAACACGCATAGATATTTTTGGCAAAAGAAATCATTTATTAACAGGGTCATTTGTTTTTGATGAGAGCCAATACGCAAATGAAAGAGGCAGTGTTTTACGAAACACTTTTTTTCTTTCATTTAGAAATTATCACATGTATCAGTTGATTCAGCAATTGGATCGTTGGAGTTATCGTGTCATTAGTCTAGGGTTTCTCTTTTTAACGATAGGTATTCTTTCGGGCGCGGTATGGGCTAATGAGGCATGGGGGTCATATTGGAATTGGGACCCCAAGGAAACTTGGGCATTTATTACTTGGACCCTATTTGCAATTTATTTACATATGAGAACAAATCAAAATTTTCAAGGCACGAATTCTGCAATTGTGGCTTCTCTTGGATTTCTTATAATTTGGATATGTTATTTTGGGGTCAATCTATTAGGAATAGGATTACATAGTTATGGCTCATTCACATTAACATCGAATTGAAGAAGCGACCCAATCCACAGGAACATAGTCTGAAGTTTGTGTGAGTTTTTGAGAACTATTTGAATCACTACTGGATTCAAATGGTTCTCAAAAACTCCAAACGTATCTGATTCGAATGGACTTCATTTTCTTTTTCCTTATCTTAAGGAAAAAGAAGACTTATTTTTTTTTCATTGTCCAGCGAATGGTTTTTGAAATCATAGGATTATTTTCGATCTTATTCATGAAAACTATCTTATCTATAAAAGTAATTAGATAGGATAGCTTCTACCTTGTCAACGGATAGTGAGAGAAGGAAATCCGGATAAATACCAATCCCTATTACGGGTAGAAAGATACAGATCGAAACAAAAAGTTCTCGTGGTCCAGAATCCAAAAAAGAGGAGTTTGGGGCAGGAAATTGCTTGTATCCATAGAACATCTGGCGTGACATAGATAATGAATAAATAGGAGTTAATATCATTCCAATTGCCATTACAAAAGTAATGAGTATTTTTGGCATTAAAAGAGATTTTGGACTGGTAATTATTCCAAAAAAGACTACCAATTCGGCAACAAAACTACTCATTCCCGGCAATGCAAGAGAAGCCATCGAGAAGCTACTGAACATTGTAAATAGTTTAGGCATTGGGATAGCTATTCCGCCCATTTCGTCGAGATAAACAAGACGTATTCTATCGTAACTAGTTCCTGCCAAGAAAAAAAGCGCACCACCAATAAATCCGTGAGAAATGATTTGTAAAATAGCTCCATTCAGTCCTGTATCGGTTATAGAACCAATTCCTATAATTGTAAAACCCATATGAGATACAGAAGAATAGGCTATTCTCTTTTTTAAATTGCGTTGGCCAGGAGATGTTGAAGCTGCATAGATTATTTGAACTGTACCTATTATCATCAACCATGGAGAAAATATAGAATGAGCGTGGGGTAAGAATTCCATATTGATCCGAACCAATCCATACGCGCCCATTTTTAATAAGATTCCGGCTAGAAGCATACACGTACTGTAATGTGCCTCCCCATGGGTATCTGGTAACCATGTATGTAGGGGTATAATCGGTGATTTGACAGCATAAGTAATAAGAAATCCAAAATAGAATATTATTTCCAATGCCACCGGATACGATTGATTCGCTGAGGTTTCAAAATGTAAGGTTGCTTCGTTGGAACCATAGAAACCCATGCCCAGAACTCCCATTAATAGAAAAATAGAACCCCCCGCAGTGTACAAAAGAAACTTTGTAGATGAGTACAAACGTTTCTTTCCTCCCCACATGGATAGAAGTAAGTAAACAGGAATTAATTCTAACTCCCACATGATAAAAAAAAGTAAAAGATCTCGAGAAGAAAATGATCCTATTTGGCCGCTGTACATTGCTAAAATCAGGAAATTGAACAATCGTGAATCCCGAGTCACTGGCCGAGCCGCTAAAGTCGCTAAAGTAGTGATGAATCCCGTCAGTAAAACGGGTCCTATGGAAATTCCATCGATTCCGAGTCTCCAGTGAAAATCCAAAAAATGGATCCATCTAGAATCCTGTTCTAATTGGATTAAGGGATCGTCAAATTGGAAATGATAACAGAATGCATAGGTCGTTAGAAGTAGTTCTATTGTGCATATAGAGAGAGTATACCACCTAATCATCTTATTTCCCCTATGAGGAAAAAAGAAAATGGAAGAACCCGCGGATATCGGCAAAATCACAATTATTGTTAACCAAGGAAAAGAATTCGTGGTAAAGACAAGATACACTTTGACCAAAAAACCCGTGCTCTAAATAATCTTTTTGATTAAGTACGGGTTTTTGTCGGTAAGGAGAAAAAAAATGGGTTCAAGTAGAGTTTTCTAGAACGTATCAATAAGCTAGCCCCATGCTTCGCGTTGTCTCATGCCATAAATAAACCCGGACACTCAAAAAATCTGTTGGACAAGCGGATTCACACCTCTTACAACCTACACAGTCTTCTGTTCTTGGGGCAGAAGCAATTTGCTTAGCTTTACATCCGTCCCAAGGTATCATTTCTAATACATCTGTGGGGCAGGCTCGCACACATTGAGTACACCCTATACATGTATCATAAATCTTTACTGAGTGTGACATGGTATCTATCCACTTTTTGAACGTCATAAATTTTCGATCTAGTAAAATCATAAAGGAATCATATATGGTAGACACCAGACGAATCGAGGGTTTACCAGAATCGATTTCGAATTAATCTACTTCGGGATCTGCTCATGATAGCGGTCCAAGATACTTTGATTTATTACGTTTTAGCAAACATGGGCCTATGTTTGTTTCTATCGTACATACCAATTTGAATTGGTGAATATTCTATTCAGTATTTATATGATTACCGCTATTTCGTCAGCAAGTTCGATTGATTGATACGAGTGGATTTTCTGTTACGATGAATTGATGAAACAATAGCAGGTCCAATAGCGGCTTCAGCGCCTGCAATAGCTATCACAAAAATAGCGAAAATGTCTCCTTTTAATTGGCGACTATCAAAGAAATCAGAAAATGTTACGAAATTCAAATTAACCGCATTCAGTATAAGCTCAAGACACATAAGTGCTCTAACCATATTTCGACTTGTGATCAATCCATAAATACCGATAGAAAATAAATAGGCACTCAAAACAAGTTCATGTTCAAGCATCATTGACCAACCCCTCATCAATCTGGATTTATTTGCTTTCAATAGGAACAAAAACTCCACCTTAATCCATTTTATTGACTAGAATCTCACAAGTGCAGAACAAAGGAAGATATTGGTACTAGAATAGATTGAACTAAAACCATTTCCATTTTATACATGAAAAATAGAAAAATGGAATTGAAGTGAAGGAAAATAGGTGTGATAAGAAGGAAGTCTTTTGAGAGGACAGAACTCTTTCATTCGAAGTCTTTCTTTTTATTACTGACGGGCCATAACAATTGCACCTATCAAGGCAACTAAAAGAATTATAGAAATGAGTTCAAAGGGAAGAAAAAAATCTGTTGATAAATGAGTCCCAATTTGTTGACCATTATTAAAAAAATCCTGCTCTAAAATCTGGTTTGATCTTGTAGTCCAAATAATACCGTACCATGAAGTATCTGGGACAGTAGTAATTAGTGAAACAAAAAGACTTGTACAAACCAGGGAAGTTACTCCTTCTCCAACGGTCCAAAGACCGAAATCCTTGTAATATTCTGAGTCATTCATGAACATCACAGCGAATAGGATTAACACATTTATGGCCCCCACGTAAATAAGGAGCTGTGCAGCAGCTACAAAATGGGAATTCGATGGAATATGGAATAGGGATATACAAACCAGAACCAACCCCAAGGAAAAGGCAGAAAAAATGGTATTGGTAAGTAATACTACTCCCAGACCTCCTAATAGAAGAACCGATCCAAAAAATACTAAAAGAAAATCATGTATTGGTCCAGTGAAATCCATTATATGGCAAATAATAGAGAAATAAGCTTAAATGTTTCATGATCTTTTTGACCAGACCGGGAAAAATAGGTTACCCGACTCTTTTTAGGATATGCTCTGAATGGAATCCAATCCTAGATTGGGGGTTGATAGAGAAATTATATATATATAATAGTATTAATTTAGAGAGAGGTAGATTTCGAAAAATCACGGATAATGTATTTTTGCAAGACATGATTCTGAGCAATGAATCTGAAATCAATAGCTAGGACTTTTACTTATTCGACGAGCAAAATGGAAGATTTGCTCCTTTAGTATTAGTAATAGTAGTCGGAAATTGGAGTAATTGGTAATCGAATCAAGCGGTTTACCCATTTTTTATTTGATTTGAGTCGAAGTCATAATGGTTCGAATTATGGAATTTTCAATTACTGACATTGGTAACCGACTCAAGGCAATTTGATTATAATTTAATTCGTGACGATTATAAGTAGAAAGTTCATATTCCTCAGTCATTGATAAACAATTTGTTGGACAATACTCGACACAATTACCACAAAATATACATATTCCGAAATCAATACTATAATTAAGTAATCGTTTCTTTCGAATGTCCGGTTCCAATCTCCAATCAACAATGGGTAGATCTATAGGACATACACGAACACATACTTCACAAGCAATGCATTTATCAAATTCAAAGTGGATTCGACCGCGGAAACGCTCTGATGGAATCCATTTTTGATAGGGATAGTGAATAGTTACAGGTAAACGACTTGTGTGAGATAAGGTAATTATGAAACTTTGGCCGATATACCTTGCAGCTCTTACAGCTTGGTGACCATAATTCATGAACCTAGTTATCATAGGAAGCATATCGTGAATCTCTATGAATAATTGAAATTTTCTTTCTTTTTCTCTTGTTGACTGTCTTATGTTTTTACAGCGAAAAGAGTTGGGAAGAAGTTGTCAATAATAAATTACCGAGAGAAATAGGTAAAAGAAATTTCCACCCAAGATTTAATAATTGGTCCATTCTCATCCTAGGCAAAGTCCATCTTGTTGTAATAGAAATAAACAGGAACAAATAAGCTTTAGCTAATGTAATCAAAGTCCCAATTATTGTTCCAAAGACTCCATCCAGTTCATTTATTCCGAAAAAATTAGGAATCAATATGAACGGAAAATTCCAACCGCCTAAGTAAAGAACTGTTATTTTTTTGACTCCCCTTTTCTAGCTATTTGAATTTTTTTTTTGACCAAATTTTGGTCACAGGATCACAGATAGAATTTCTCTAATGAAAGCCAATGAAAAGAGAAGACAAGAAAAATAAAATATTACATCAAATACAGTTTTATTAGATTATATCTATTTTGTAGATAAAATATATATAATAGAAATATTATGTCATTGAGGAAACAAAAGTGTAAGTCTTTAGGGGTAATTCTCAGGACTGGCTTATTCTATCTATTTCCATAGTAAAAGGAAAAAGGTTTCCATAGTCAAAAGAAAATCCAAAGGGAGGTGGTTTGGATGGTCAAATTGTTCCGACTAGCTACTCTAGTCCGTTTATGTATGCAGATAAGCAATTCAGTCGTTGTGTCCGGACTTTATTATGGATTTCTGACCGCAGGGACCATAGGGCCCTCGTATCTCTTGCTTCTCCGAGTTCGGGTTATGGAAGAAGGAAGCGAGAAGGATGTATCATCAATAACTGGATTTCTGATGGGGCAGCTCATCATGTTCATATCAATTTATTACGCACCTCTCTATCTAGCATTAGGTAGACCTCATACAATAACTATCCTAGGTCTACTCTATCTTTTAGTTTATTTCTTTTGGCGCAATGAGAAAGACTTTTTTGATTCGGGAGCGACTACCCTGCGTAATTTAGCCACTCAATATGTATTCCTTACTAATCTCATTTTTCCACTATTAAACCATTTCATTTTGCCGAGTTCGACTTTACCCCGATTAATCAGTATTTATATGTTTCGATGCAACAACAAGATGTTATTTTTAACAACTAGTTTTGTTGGTTGGTTCATTGGTCACATTTTATGCCTGAAAGGGTTTGAGTTGGTAGTATTCTGGATACGGCAAAATCGTTCTATTAGATTGAATAGGTACTATGCGGCAGAGTTTCGAAATTCTTTGGAGCGAATCTTTACCATTCTAGTATTTATCTCCTGTGTCTACTATTTAGACAGAATTCCATCACCTATTAGGACTGAGGATAAGAAAAAGAAACAAAAAAAAACCTCGGCAACAGTAGAAAGGAGGCAAAGTGCGGACGAAACAGATGTAGAAATAGAACCAACTTCCAAACATAGGCAAGAAGGATTCGCCCAGGCAGACCTTTCCCTTTTTTCGGAAGATTCGGACAACCTAGAGGAAAAACGGAAAGAAAAGAAAAATTTCTTCTATTTCTGTTCAGAAACGCCTCTTGTGACTTTTCTTTTTGACTATAACCGATGGAATCGACCATTGCGATATATAAAAACTGGTGGATTTCAAAAGGCTCTAAGAAATGAAATGTCAGACTATTTTTTTTATACATGCCGAAGTGATGGAAAACAAAGAATTTCTTTTACATATCCGCCAAGTTTGTCAACCTTTTTTGAAATGCTAGAAAGAAAAGGATTTTTGTACACACCAGAAAAACTCCCCTCTGATGAATTGTATAATCATTGGATTTATACCAATGAACAAAAAAGAAATAGCCTGAGCAACGAACTTTTCCATCGAATTGACGCTTTAGAAAAGGGGTCTCTTGATCTGGATGTACTCGAAAAAAGGACTCGATTATGTAATGATGAGACTGCACAAAAATGCTTGCCTAAAAGGTATGATTCTTTTTTGAATGGACCCTCTCGCGGAACAACCCCAAAATTACCCACACGCGTTAAGAAGGAAAATTCTTCTTTAATTACCCCTAAAGGGAATTCAGTGTGGATAAACAAGTTTCATGGTACCCTTTTCCCTGATTACCAAGAATTTGAACAAAAACTAGATAGATTTGAGAAAAAATCAGTATTGTCAGACCAAGGAAAAATGAATTCGGAAAATCCAGTGCAATATTTCTTCGATACAAATACAATTGAACCAAAGGATCAAACAATTCAAAAAAACACAAAGGAGGGACGTGACCTAAACGAAATTGGGAAAATGGTTCCTCGATGGACATATCAATTGCTCGACGATTCAAAGGAAATGGACCCGCAGGAAGAAGACCCAGACTGGTCTCAAATTATTTCCAGAAACTTCAAAACTGTATTCATGTTGGATTGGAAGGACTATTATACGAAGCGGGGGAAAGCGGAGGAGTATGATGATGAGGATAAGGATACTGAGGAGATTTTAATACGGTATGCGAAACACTCAGATTTTAATCGCGAGTTAATCAAAGGATCCGTACGCGCTCAAAGACGTAAAACACTTATTTGGAAACTATTTCAAACAAATCTGCATTCCCCACTTTTTTTGGACAGAATAGACACAATTTTCTCCCCAATACTGAAAATTCTGAATCCAATCTTTAGGATCTTTAGGAATTGGATAGGAAAAGGCGGGGAAGTGAAAATTTGGGATTATGAGGAAGACGAATCACAAGAAGGGGAGGACGAGGAACAAAAAGGGGAGGACGAGGTGGAGACCGAGGCAGAAAAAAGGGAGCACGCGGAGGAGGAGCGACTAGAAATAGCAGAACTATGGGATAGTACTCCGCATGGGCACGCAATAAGAGGTTTTCTGTTACTAGCCCACTTAATTTTTAGAAAATATATTGTATTACCCTCATTGATTATAGTCAAAAACTTTAGCCTTTTTTTATTATTTCCATTTCAATTCCCCCAAAAATTATCCGAGTGGTACAAAGATTGGGACGAAGATTGGAAAGCGTGGGGTAGAGAAATTTATGTTAACTGTACCCACAATGGCGTTACAATATCCGAAACAGAATTTCCGCAAAACTGGTTAACAGACGGTCTGCAGATTAAAATTCTCTTCCCTTTCCGTTTTCGGTACAGTTTTCACCTACGACCCCATCATAAACGGAAAGATCCAATGCAAAAGAAAAGAAAAAAAGTAAAATCTTCTTTTTTAACAATCGGGGGAATGGAAACGGACTGGCCTTATGGTGCTCCCCGAAAAGAACCTCATCCTCTTGAACCTATTTATAAAGAATTTGAAAAACGAATTAGAGAAGCGACAAAGAAATGTTTTCACTTGTTAAAAAAAAAAAAAACAAAATGGATTTTAGATCTGTTTATCAAAATCAACCAACTTGAAAAAGGAAATCTAAATCAAAACTTTGGAGTGAGGGAAGGCTATGAATTGAGTGAAACTCAAAATGAGAAAAATTTTCTAATAAGGAATCAGATGTTTGATCAATCGTCTAGTCAAATTCAATCTATGCATTGGACAAAATCTTCACTTACAGAACAAAAAATAAAGGATCTGTCCGATAAGATAAATACAATCAGAAATCAAATTGAAAAAATAACAAACGACAAGAAAACCAAATTTCTACTACCTGATAGAAATATTAGTCCTAGCAAGGCGAGTTTTGCCGAGAAAAAATTAGATTCGTCAAAAAACCTTTTGCAAATAGTAAAAAGAAGGAGTGTGCGATTAATAAGGAAAGGGCGCGTTTTGTTGGTATTTTTCATTGAAAGTATTTTCTCTCAAATTCTCATTCGTATTTCGAGTGATATTGTCGAAATGTATCTTGAATTACTTCAATTAAAAAAAATAATTATTGATACATACCGTCACTTTAAGAGTTACTTTAAGCTAACAAATTATGAAGGAATTGAGGAAAATATAATTCATTGGATTTCGACTATAAAAAATAAGTTTTATAATTCTAATATTGGTGATAAAAATTCAAAGAATTTTTGTGGGATAGTTTCCTTGTCACAAGCATATGTATTTTACAAATTATCACAAATCCCAGGTATTTACAAGTATCCCTTGAAATCCGTCCTTCAATCGTCCCGAACATCTTTTTTTCTTAAAGAGAGAATAAAGAATTTTTTTGGAACACAAGGAATATTTTATTGCGAATCAACGCATAAAGAACATGGAAATGCAGAAATGACTGCATGGAAAAACTGGTTAAGCGGACACTATCAATATAATTTATCGCAGACTAGATTGTCTAAATTTATGTCACAAAAGTGGCGAAATCGGGTCAATCAAAGTTGTAAGGTTCAAGATATAGATTTACCAAGTTTGGATTCATATGAAAAAAACCAATTAATTTTGTTTGAGAAACAAAAAGAAAAAGTAGCTTCATTATCGGTTAAAACAAAAACAGAGAAATTCAAAAAACATTACAAATATGATCTTTTAGCACATAAACATATTAATTATGAAGAAAGGAAGGATTTTTCGATTTCTAGATTGCCGTTACAAGGAAACGAAGGTCGAGGGATTCCCTCTAAGTACATCATGTATAAACCTGATTTTTTTTCTATCCGGAGATATATTAGAAAAAATACGGATAGAAAATATTTGGATTGGCAAATCATCTGTTTTCTAAAGACGAGACATATCGAGACCTGGATCAATAAAAAAACAAAGATTGCAACTCATTATTTTCCAATAATTAATACACTTGATAAGAAAGATATTTTTTATCACGCGATTCATAAACAATTCAACTTATCCCCAAACAAAAATATAAAAAACAAAAATATAAAAAATACAAAAAACTATCCTTTTGACTGGATGGGAATGAATAAAGCAAGACTAATTCAAACTGAGCGCAGTAAGAAATCAATTTATGAAAAATATAGGATGAACCCATGGATCATACCAATCAAATTACTTCTTTCCGAGTTTAATAACAATCAAAACATTCGTAATAGTCGTGAAAAAAAAAATACGAAAGAACAAAAGGATCTTGAATTAGAGAATCAAAATAAAGAAGAAAAAAAACAGCCTGGCCAAGAGAATCCTAAATCAACTCGACCAAACCAAAGGAAGCCTAAATCAAATCAACCAAACCAAAGGAAGCCTAAATCAAATCAACCAAACCAAAGGAAGCCTAAATCAAATCAACCAAATCAACAACAAGATATGAAACAAGAGCCTGGCAAATCAGACATTGAAAAAAAGAAAAAGCAAGGGAAGGAGAAGAAGAAGTGGAAACCGCCAACCGAACTAGATATCTTCCTGAAAACGAAAAGTTACGTCGGTTTTCAGTTGACATGGACCAATCTTTTTGAGGAAAATGTAATAAGTGTTATCAATATCTGCAATTTCCTGCTTAGAATGAGAGATCCAAGGGAAATGGCTATATCCTTTTTTCGAAGAAAAGAAATGCCTCTGTCGATTCTAAAGTATCATAAACCTAAACTTACTTTGGAAAGGAAACCTGAACTTACTCTGGAAAGTAAACTTAAACCGACTCTAGAAAGTGAACCTCCAATTCTATTTCCTAAAGCGCTAAAAAGTGGAGAAATACTAATCAAACTAGTCCGTTTGTCTGGAAAATGGGATGGTCCATTGATCCTGTATCAAACCATAGCTATTTCACTGATCCACAAGAATAAATACCCTTATCATATTACTAGAAAAACGAATCGAAAATGCCGAAAAACAGAAAAACGAAATGTTGATAGGAATGATTTTTCTGAATTCATTACAAAAGAGGAAAAGATGGTTGGAAATATAGATGAAAATCGTTATAATTTGCTTGTTCCTGAAAACATTTCATCTCCTAGACGTCGTAGAGAATTGCGAATTCTAATTTGTTTAAATTCCGGGAAGGAAAATCCGTATGTTGTGGATAAAAAGAAAGTATTTTGCACTGAGAACAACGTCAGGAACTTTGGTTCACTTTTAACTAATAGCAAGCATATAGAGACAACTCAATTCATTAAATTAAAATTTTTTCTTTGGCCAAATTACCGATTAGAAGATTTAGCTTGTATGAATCGCTATTGGTTTGATACCAGTAATGGTAGCCGTTTCAGTATGTTAAGACTACAGATGTATCCACGCTTGACAATTCATTGATGATAAACTTTCTCTATTCTATATGGATCACCATACTTGGTATGATATAGGAATAAGGATATCCAGGCCTTATGCTGTGCTGTTTTATATTCTGGTACATGATACTAATTTGATGACCTAAGATTTTTAGGATCTTAGGTCAAACTTCTTTTTTTGTCGATTTTTTGGTTTTGTGGGTGGCGAACTCTAAGAGCCCTTAGACATACTATGCGTAGATGAATCCAATTTTCAATTGGATTGATTATTAATTAAATTAACAGTATCTCAAATTTAAATGAATGTCATTCTTTTTATTGATTGGTAAAATACATATCTATAATTTATAGAAACTTAATCCATAATTTATAGAAACTTAAAACTAAAAAAAGGGGGGGTAGAAGGACTCTTTTTATGGTAAAAAATACATTCATCTCAGTTATTTCGCAAGAAGAAAGCAAGGGGTCTGTTGAATTTCAAGTATTAAGTTTCACCAATAAACTAAAGAAAGTGACTTCACATTTGAAATTACACAAAAAAGACTATTTATCTCAGAGAGGTCTCCAGAAAACTCTCGGAAAACGTCAACGGTTGCTAACGTATTTGTCAAAAAAAAATAGAGTACGTTATAAAGAATTAATAGATCAGTTAGATATTCGGGAGTTAAAAACTCGTTAAGTTAAGTGATAAGTTAATTGGAAGATCTCTTGTAGCATTATTTGAATTTTCAGAGCTTGGATTTTAATGAACTTTATTTCATTTTTAACAATTCATAGAATACTGATCCTGACTCGGGGAAAAAACATATGAATGTACAGACTACAAAAAAGGCTCTCATGATAGTCAATATGGGTCCTCACCACCCATCAATGCATGGGGTTCTTCGCCTCATCATTACTCTCGACGGTGAAAATGTTATTGATTGTGAACCTATATTAGGTTATTTACACAGAGGAATGGAAAAAATTGCGGAAAACCGAACAATTATACAATATCTCCCTTATGTAACACGTTGGGATTATTTAGCTACTATGTTTACAGAGGCAATAACAGTAAATGCCCCAGAACGTTTGGGAAATATTCAAATACCTAAAAGAGCTAGCTATATTAGAGTCATTATGTTGGAATTGAGTCGCATAGCTTCTCATCTGTTATGGCTTGGCCCTTTTATGGCAGATATTGGTGCGCAGACGCCTTTCTTCTATATTTTCAGAGAGCGAGAATTGATATATGATCTATTCGAAGCTGCCACAGGTATGCGACTGATGCACAATTTTTTCCGTATCGGAGGAATTGCTGCTGATTTACCTCATGGTTGGGTAGATAAATGCTTAGATTTCTGTGAGTATTTTTTAACAGTAATTGCTGAATATCAAAAGCTTATTACACGGAATCCCATTTTTTTGGCCCGAGTTGAAGGAGTGGGCATTGTTAGTGGAGAGGAAGCCATAAATTGGGGTTTATCTGGGCCAATGCTACGGGCTTCCGGACTCCAATGGGATCTTCGTAAAATTGATCATTATGAGTGTTATGACGAATTTGATTGGGAAGTACAATGGCAAAAAGAGGGGGATTCATTAGCCCGTTATTTCGTCCGAATCAGTGAAATGACGGAATCCATAAAAATAATTCAACAAGCTCTAGAAGGACTTCCGGGGGGGCCCTATGAGAATTTAGACGTCCGGCGCTTTGGCAGAGAAAGGGATTCGGAGTGGAATGATTTTGAATATCGATTCATTAGTAAAAAACCATCTCCGTCTTTTGAATTGTCGAAACAAGAGCTTTATATGAGAGTGGAGGCTCCAAAGGGAGAATTAGGAATTTTTCTGATAGGGGATCAGAGTATTTTTCCCTGGAGATGGAAAATTCGTCCACCGGGGTTTATCAATTTGCAAATTCTTCCTCAGCTAGTTAAAAGAATGAAATTGGCTGATATTATGACAATACTCGGTAGTATAGACATCATTATGGGAGAAGTTGATCGTTGAAATGATAATTGATACGACGGAAGTCCAGGCTATTAATTCTTTTTCCCGATTGGAATGCTTAAAAGAGATGTCTGGGCTCACACGCTCCTTTGTCCCTATTTTTACTCCTCTATTTGGAATCACACTAGGGATACTCATAATTGTGTGGTTAGAAAGAAAAATATCTGCAGGAGTACAACAACGTATTGGACCTGAATACGCAGGTCCTTTTGGAATTCTTCAAGCGCTAGCAGATGGGACAAAACTACTTTTCAAAGAGGATCTTCTCCCATCTAGAGGAGATATTCGTTTATTCAGTATCGGACCATCCATAGCAGTTATATCCATTTTACTAAGTTATTCAGTAATTCCTTTTAGCTATCGGCTTGTTGTAGCGGATCTCAGTATAGGTGTTTTTTTATGGATTGCCATTTCAAGTATTGCTCCTTTTGGACTTCTTATGTCAGGATATGGTTCGAATAATAAATATTCCTTTTTAGGTGGTCTACGAGCTGCTGCTCAATCGATTAGTTATGAAATACCATTAACTCCATGTGTTTTATCCATATCTCTACGTGCGATTCGTTTGGACCTGAGCGGTTACCTATTTCTTTTATTTCTCGGAAAGGAGTGAAATGTATTGAGTAGATATCTTCATTTTTTGATTCATCATTCCGGGTGGTGAACTCAATCAGATAAGTTCTATGAGTGAAACAAAACAGCTTATAAATTTGCAGTAAAAAGATTAAGTCTCATTCCCTATGTACAAGAGTTAAGCATCAATAAGAATAAGCAGAATAAATTACCCCAAGATTAGCATTAGCAATCATGGTTTGAGGCGAGTCGAAAAGATCAACTATATACTATATGAAGTTTTCACTATTATCATAACGGGGGTTGGATAAAAATGAGTGGGCGGTTAGGAACACTAAGTTACATAATGGATTTGTAATCGAGATAATCTAAGTTACCTAAACCTAAATAGAGCTCTCCGCATAAAAGGAATTTAGGGTGGGGGCTTTAAGTTAGTAGAAACAATCAAGCAGTACTTCCCCAGGATCCCGATCCTGAGTATGCTCCTACCCACTGGTTAAAGAAATAGCTATCAGAAACGAAGTAACCTTTTTTTTTTTTTAGCTTCTCTATCTTTTTCTATGAAATGTGAAAGAAGAACCGGAACGAAAGAAATATGCAATAGAAAAGAAAAATACGAACTATTTTATCTATATTCATACAGATAGAATTATTATAATGATTCATGAACTAATGTAATGCCTAAATCCTTTTTTGTAATCGAAAAAGGGTCGAACTAGCTATTGATACAATGAGTATTTTAGTGAAGGATTAAGTTATTACTGAACGAAGAGAAATTTCCTTTTTGAAATTCCAAATATATCTTAAAAATAGTCAAAGGGTGAGATCAATTCCGAAGCATCTTTTTCTTATTATAGCAGACAGAATTGGATTGGTATAATGTGGGACTCTCTGATCTATCTTTACTCTATCTACTCAACTAACATATCGAGACTAACATATCGAAATAATACGGAGCGCGTCCTTAGATTTTGACCACCGAGGAGCCGTATGAGGTGAAAGTCTCATGTACGGTTCTGCAATAGCGACGGGAACAGTGATGTTATGATCGACTATGATTATCTAACAGTTCAAGTACAGTTGAAATAGTTGAGGCACAGTCCAAATATGGTTTTTGGGGTTGGAATCTGTGGCGTCAACCTATAGGATTTACGGTTTTTCTAATTTCTTCCCTAGCGGAATGTGAGAGATTACCCTTTGATTTACCAGAAGCGGAGGAAGAATTAGTAGCAGGTTATCAAACCGAATATTCAGGTATTAAATTTGGTTTATTTTACGTTGCTTCCTATCTAAATCTACTAGTCTCTTCATTATTTGTAACAGTTCTTTACTTAGGCGGTTGGAATTTTCCGTTCATATTGATTCCTAATTTTTTCGGAATAAATGAACTGGATGGAGTCTTTGGAACAATAATTGGGACTTTGATTACATTAGCTAAAGCTTATTTGTTCCTGTTTATTTCTATTACAACAAGATGGACTTTGCCTAGGATGAGAATGGACCAATTATTAAATCTTGGGTGGAAATTTCTTTTACCTATTTCTCTCGGTAATTTATTATTGACAACTTCTTCCCAACTCTTTTCGCTGTAAAAACATAAGACAGTCAACAAGAGAAAAAGAAAGAAAATTTCAATTATTCATAGAGATTCACGATATGCTTCCTATGATAACTAGGTTCATGAATTATGGTCACCAAGCTGTAAGAGCTGCAAGGTATATCGGCCAAAGTTTCATAATTACCTTATCTCACACAAGTCGTTTACCTGTAACTATTCACTATCCCTATCAAAAATGGATTCCATCAGAGCGTTTCCGCGGTCGAATCCACTTTGAATTTGATAAATGCATTGCTTGTGAAGTATGTGTTCGTGTATGTCCTATAGATCTACCCATTGTTGATTGGAGATTGGAACCGGACATTCGAAAGAAACGATTACTTAATTATAGTATTGATTTCGGAATATGTATATTTTGTGGTAATTGTGTCGAGTATTGTCCAACAAATTGTTTATCAATGACTGAGGAATATGAACTTTCTACTTATAATCGTCACGAATTAAATTATAATCAAATTGCCTTGAGTCGGTTACCAATGTCAGTAATTGAAAATTCCATAATTCGAACCATTATGACTTCGACTCAAATCAAATAAAAAATGGGTAAACCGCTTGATTCGATTACCAATTACTCCAATTTCCGACTACTATTACTAATACTAAAGGAGCAAATCTTCCATTTTGCTCGTCGAATAAGTAAAAGTCCTAGCTATTGATTTCAGATTCATTGCTCAGAATCATGTCTTGCAAAAATACATTATCCGTGATTTTTCGAAATCTACCTCTCTCTAAATTAATACTATTATATATATATAATTTCTCTATCAACCCCCAATCTAGGATTGGATTCCATTCAGAGCATATCCTAAAAAGAGTCGGGTAACCTATTTTTCCCGGTCTGGTCAAAAAGATCATGAAACATTTAAGCTTATTTCTCTATTATTTGCCATATAATGGATTTCACTGGACCAATACATGATTTTCTTTTAGTATTTTTTGGATCGGTTCTTCTATTAGGAGGTCTGGGAGTAGTATTACTTACCAATACCATTTTTTCTGCCTTTTCCTTGGGGTTGGTTCTGGTTTGTATATCCCTATTCCATATTCCATCGAATTCCCATTTTGTAGCTGCTGCACAGCTCCTTATTTACGTGGGGGCCATAAATGTGTTAATCCTATTCGCTGTGATGTTCATGAATGACTCAGAATATTACAAGGATTTCGGTCTTTGGACCGTTGGAGAAGGAGTAACTTCCCTGGTTTGTACAAGTCTTTTTGTTTCACTAATTACTACTGTCCCAGATACTTCATGGTACGGTATTATTTGGACTACAAGATCAAACCAGATTTTAGAGCAGGATTTTTTTAATAATGGTCAACAAATTGGGACTCATTTATCAACAGATTTTTTTCTTCCCTTTGAACTCATTTCTATAATTCTTTTAGTTGCCTTGATAGGTGCAATTGTTATGGCCCGTCAGTAATAAAAAGAAAGACTTCGAATGAAAGAGTTCTGTCCTCTCAAAAGACTTCCTTCTTATCACACCTATTTTCCTTCACTTCAATTCCATTTTTCTATTTTTCATGTATAAAATGGAAATGGTTTTAGTTCAATCTATTCTAGTACCAATATCTTCCTTTGTTCTGCACTTGTGAGATTCTAGTCAATAAAATGGATTAAGGTGGAGTTTTTGTTCCTATTGAAAGCAAATAAATCCAGATTGATGAGGGGTTGGTCAATGATGCTTGAACATGAACTTGTTTTGAGTGCCTATTTATTTTCTATCGGTATTTATGGATTGATCACAAGTCGAAATATGGTTAGAGCACTTATGTGTCTTGAGCTTATACTGAATGCGGTTAATTTGAATTTCGTAACATTTTCTGATTTCTTTGATAGTCGCCAATTAAAAGGAGACATTTTCGCTATTTTTGTGATAGCTATTGCAGGCGCTGAAGCCGCTATTGGACCTGCTATTGTTTCATCAATTCATCGTAACAGAAAATCCACTCGTATCAATCAATCGAACTTGCTGACGAAATAGCGGTAATCATATAAATACTGAATAGAATATTCACCAATTCAAATTGGTATGTACGATAGAAACAAACATAGGCCCATGTTTGCTAAAACGTAATAAATCAAAGTATCTTGGACCGCTATCATGAGCAGATCCCGAAGTAGATTAATTCGAAATCGATTCTGGTAAACCCTCGATTCGTCTGGTGTCTACCATATATGATTCCTTTATGATTTTACTAGATCGAAAATTTATGACGTTCAAAAAGTGGATAGATACCATGTCACACTCAGTAAAGATTTATGATACATGTATAGGGTGTACTCAATGTGTGCGAGCCTGCCCCACAGATGTATTAGAAATGATACCTTGGGACGGATGTAAAGCTAAGCAAATTGCTTCTGCCCCAAGAACAGAAGACTGTGTAGGTTGTAAGAGGTGTGAATCCGCTTGTCCAACAGATTTTTTGAGTGTCCGGGTTTATTTATGGCATGAGACAACGCGAAGCATGGGGCTAGCTTATTGATACGTTCTAGAAAACTCTACTTGAACCCATTTTTTTTCTCCTTACCGACAAAAACCCGTACTTAATCAAAAAGATTATTTAGAGCACGGGTTTTTTGGTCAAAGTGTATCTTGTCTTTACCACGAATTCTTTTCCTTGGTTAACAATAATTGTGATTTTGCCGATATCCGCGGGTTCTTCCATTTTCTTTTTTCCTCATAGGGGAAATAAGATGATTAGGTGGTATACTCTCTCTATATGCACAATAGAACTACTTCTAACGACCTATGCATTCTGTTATCATTTCCAATTTGACGATCCCTTAATCCAATTAGAACAGGATTCTAGATGGATCCATTTTTTGGATTTTCACTGGAGACTCGGAATCGATGGAATTTCCATAGGACCCGTTTTACTGACGGGATTCATCACTACTTTAGCGACTTTAGCGGCTCGGCCAGTGACTCGGGATTCACGATTGTTCAATTTCCTGATTTTAGCAATGTACAGCGGCCAAATAGGATCATTTTCTTCTCGAGATCTTTTACTTTTTTTTATCATGTGGGAGTTAGAATTAATTCCTGTTTACTTACTTCTATCCATGTGGGGAGGAAAGAAACGTTTGTACTCATCTACAAAGTTTCTTTTGTACACTGCGGGGGGTTCTATTTTTCTATTAATGGGAGTTCTGGGCATGGGTTTCTATGGTTCCAACGAAGCAACCTTACATTTTGAAACCTCAGCGAATCAATCGTATCCGGTGGCATTGGAAATAATATTCTATTTTGGATTTCTTATTACTTATGCTGTCAAATCACCGATTATACCCCTACATACATGGTTACCAGATACCCATGGGGAGGCACATTACAGTACGTGTATGCTTCTAGCCGGAATCTTATTAAAAATGGGCGCGTATGGATTGGTTCGGATCAATATGGAATTCTTACCCCACGCTCATTCTATATTTTCTCCATGGTTGATGATAATAGGTACAGTTCAAATAATCTATGCAGCTTCAACATCTCCTGGCCAACGCAATTTAAAAAAGAGAATAGCCTATTCTTCTGTATCTCATATGGGTTTTACAATTATAGGAATTGGTTCTATAACCGATACAGGACTGAATGGAGCTATTTTACAAATCATTTCTCACGGATTTATTGGTGGTGCGCTTTTTTTCTTGGCAGGAACTAGTTACGATAGAATACGTCTTGTTTATCTCGACGAAATGGGCGGAATAGCTATCCCAATGCCTAAACTATTTACAATGTTCAGTAGCTTCTCGATGGCTTCTCTTGCATTGCCGGGAATGAGTAGTTTTGTTGCCGAATTGGTAGTCTTTTTTGGAATAATTACCAGTCCAAAATCTCTTTTAATGCCAAAAATACTCATTACTTTTGTAATGGCAATTGGAATGATATTAACTCCTATTTATTCATTATCTATGTCACGCCAGATGTTCTATGGATACAAGCAATTTCCTGCCCCAAACTCCTCTTTTTTGGATTCTGGACCACGAGAACTTTTTGTTTCGATCTGTATCTTTCTACCCGTAATAGGGATTGGTATTTATCCGGATTTCCTTCTCTCACTATCCGTTGACAAGGTAGAAGCTATCCTATCTAATTACTTTTATAGATAAGATAGTTTTCATGAATAAGATCGAAAATAATCCTATGATTTCAAAAACCATTCGCTGGACAATGAAAAAAAAATAAGTCTTCTTTTTCCTTAAGATAAGGAAAAAGAAAATGAAGTCCATTCGAATCAGATACGTTTGGAGTTTTTGAGAACCATTTGAATCCAGTAGTGATTCAAATAGTTCTCAAAAACTCACACAAACTTCAGACTATGTTCCTGTGGATTGGGTCGCTTCTTCAATTCGATGTTAATGTGAATGAGCCATAACTATGTAATCCTATTCCTAATAGATTGACCCCAAAATAACATATCCAAATTATAAGAAATCCAAGAGAAGCCACAATTGCAGAATTCGTGCCTTGAAAATTTTGATTTGTTCTCATATGTAAATAAATTGCAAATAGGGTCCAAGTAATAAATGCCCAAGTTTCCTTGGGGTCCCAATTCCAATATGACCCCCATGCCTCATTAGCCCATACCGCGCCCGAAAGAATACCTATCGTTAAAAAGAGAAACCCTAGACTAATGACACGATAACTCCAACGATCCAATTGCTGAATCAACTGATACATGTGATAATTTCTAAATGAAAGAAAAAAAGTGTTTCGTAAAACACTGCCTCTTTCATTTGCGTATTGGCTCTCATCAAAAACAAATGACCCTGTTAATAAATGATTTCTTTTGCCAAAAATATCTATGCGTGTTCGAAATGTAATGACTAGAAGCGCTACTGAGAATAACGAGCCGCATAAAAGAGCTGCATAGCTCAATACCATCATACTTACGTGCATCATTAACCACTGAGATTGGAGAGCAGGTACTAATATTGTGGATTGATGCATTTCTGCTAAAAGACCTGAAGTAACAAAGCCTTGAGTCAAAATAGTACTTGGCGCGGTTATTGCGCTTAAATGGGTTTTTTGGTTCCTAAAATGTGGAACCATATGAATAATGGAAAAACCCCACGAAAGAAACATTAATGATTCATATAAATCACTTAAGGGGAAATGTCCCGAAGAAATCCAACGAGTAACTAACAATCCTGTTATACAGAAAAAGGTAGCTATCATGCCTTTTTCTGACGAATTATAGAGTCCTAGCGTTTCGTAGACTAATAATAAGGTTAGTAAATAAATCGTAATTACAATTGAAACGATCGAAAAAGAAATGTGAGTCAATATACGTTCTAAAGTCGAGAATATCATAAAAAAAATCCTAAAATAAAAAAGAAAAGGGGGATCCTTCAAGACTGGAATGGAAATGAGGAATTCCATTCATTATAGGACTTATTGTATCTCTTTTAGAAGATGCCGCCACTCGGACTCGAACCGAGATGCTCTAGCACTGCTTCCTAAGAGCAGCGTGTCTACCGATTTCACCATGGCGGCTTACTCGAAAACATAATAGCCCATCCATATTCAATCGTCGAGATTCTAAGGAGTCAATTCAATCAAATCTTTTTTAGGGAATCTGACAATCAATGAAAAAACACTCGTTCAAATTACTAATTGAACGTTCAACAATCATTAGTATTGTGGGATCGTAGGGTGTTAGGTTTCACTTTCACAAAGAGCTTTCCGTTGGTTTCACTTTGCCTGGAATGGAAATGAAGCAGTTGGAGTTCTGTCCTCTATCCAGGCATAGAACTAAAAGGTTTCAATCTTTATCGGAATTTTAGCGTACTTCAAAAAAAAATTCTATATTTCTAAAGAAAAGAAAGCTCTCAAGATCTATATATAGATATAGATCTTGATGGATTCCACAGCCCAAATATAGGACCCTTAATTTGGACTACATATTACATATTAGGAATACATAATCAAAAAAAATCCTTCCTAAAGGAAAAAGAAGACTTTTCTTTTAGTTAGTGTATTATGAAAAGTGAATCGATGAGGAAAATGACAACCCCCATCTCACAAATTAGAAAAACCTACTATAAAGAAAGCTAAAACTTTGTATCTTGTCCTTCACTACTTCGTCAAAAAATTGAAAATACAGTAAGTAGAGGACTTCTTATTCTGCATACGGCACTAACCAGTCCCGTCTCGTATTGATCCGTTGAAAAGAAAAATATGAGTTAATGGGAATCCTTCATTTTAGAAATGACAATTCAGAGAGTCATATTGATTCAGATTCTTCCAAGACTTGGTTATTTTTTTTCTCGTATAAAATTTCGCATTCCCGGTATACTTTTCTTTGCTCGTACCAAAGCCTTTCGCATTCCCGGTATACTTTTCTTTGCTCGTACCAAAGCCTTTCGCAGTCCCGGTATACTTTTCTTTGCTCGTACCAAAGCCTTTTGTATTTGTAGTCCCGGTATACTTTTCTTTGCTCGTACCAAAGCCTTTTGCAGTCCCGGTATACTTTTCTTTGCTCGTACCAAAGCCTTTTGCAGTCCCGGTATACTTTTCTTTGCTCCCACAAAAGCCTTTCGAATTCCCGGTACAAATAGATTTCGCTAATGAAAATGCTTTTCTCGCTGCCCAATACCCCTTTCTTTTCCAAATATTTTTACGAATACGCTTTTTTGAGAGAGAAGTACGTTTCTTTGGAACCGCCATTCAAAAATGAAGAGGTTACTCATTGTTTAGAGTTGGATGTGAAAGACATGTATTGTTCGGATTATTCGTTTTATTTTATTCTATTTATTCCCTAGATGATACTTCCTTGATAACATACAATAGAGATACGCTTGCCTCGCATAGAATAAATAGTCCTAGGTAAAAAATGGGATAGGTTCTTCTTGAGGGGAACCTTTTTTACTTTTACAAGATACAATATCCGAAGAAAGAAGAATTCGTACTGATTGGTAACTTTCTATCCGAACCCTGATTCGAATCTATATCATAAGATAGGTTTTCGAATTCCCCCTAAATACTTAGTTACTGTATTCTTAACCATTCCTGACCTGAAAGAGCTGCGGCTCGGAGAATTTTATGCCAAATATCGTGACACAGTTGCTAGCACTCGTGAAACCTCTCAATTTCATCACACGGTTGAAGGCACTTGGGCAACGCTTGGTGGAAGGTTTCGTAGTCTACGGTATTTTCACCAAGGTTGTGTCTGGGATTTTCGGCTTGTTATTCTCCCCGAGACCTAAGGCTCCGTTAAATCTGCCTCCCGCAGTTGCAGAATTCAGAGAATTATCAATAGACGGAGACGAAACGACAGATCCAGCCACAGTCGACCCGGGCGATTCGACTTCGTCTCCGACATCGCTGGAGGGGTCCGCTAAGGCTGAGTTGGAACTCTATGAGAGTCAGCTCTCCATCCTTCGTCAGCTCAATACCCAGACCAACCGTCTAATCGCAACCCAGATCGAATGCATCAAACTCCAAAACGAAATAGGTTCCGGGTGTACCTGGATTAAAAAGGAGCTTTCCTCTTTAAAATTAAAGAGGGGTGAGCGACTGCCGGCTAGAGTGGAACGCTATCGTGCGTATCTAGCCACCCTCCGGCCCCAAATTGACTTCAAACAGGAGGAAATGCGTCGGTTAAGCGACGATATCAAGGTCTTAAAACAAAAAGAAGCTGAAATTTTCGATCCCGGCAGTCAATAACTTGGGAGGTCTCAAGTTCGATCACCCTGCGGCTCCCCGAGCCTGACGGGACGTGATTGCGCCGGGCGAAGAAGGGAAGAGGCTTTAGAGTTCACTTAGCCGAAAAAGAAGCGGAGGCTTGGGCTGTGCTCTGTGAGTCTTTTTTTTGTAAAATTTATTAACGGCTATTTGGTGGTTGCAACCTTCATATTGTCATTTTGAAAATAGTTGACAAAAGTGGCTTGTCCGGGTATAATGTGATTGATAGCTGACTAGTCATCTATCCAAAGGATCCATAAAATTCGCCATCGAATCTATTCTGGGATTCACCGGTTAGGATCGATCTAAACCAATTCTCAAGAACTAAGTCTTACTTATGCGAATCTTTATTTTTATTAAAAAGATTCTAGCGAATCTCTTTCAAGTTCAAGGTCTGGTAACCATGTTTAAGAAGGTGGCACTAGTTTGGAAGGTGTTCCAGGTTGTAACGTGGGTATTGGGGGCCTTATTCGGCCTGAGAGGGCCCGCTACTTCAAAAGAAAGAAAGGATGAGAGTCCGCTTGGACACGACGATACGCACACATAAACGTGTAATCGACTCAAAAGAAATTTCCCGCTTGTACTTCAAGATTGCCCTTTTGGAAGAGGCAAAAGTGAAGCTCCAAGAAGAACAAGAAAACTTATTTTATAGATCTATGAAAAGAGGGGCTATGCGGATTCTAACTGTAGACTTTCTCGGTAAAACAGATCAAACTTTTGATTATCGATTTTAGCATTTTTTCGTTCTTATTCTCCCTTTTCTTAGCTTTCGAATTTAACGAGATACTAAATACTCTAGGTCGATTCGAAAGCTAAGGGGCAAATCTTTCGAGAAATAAACTACAAATTTCATGCAGGATCCATAAATTTCGAAATTATGGAATTCAAATTCACCGGGTAATCGGAGTTCGACCCGGGAATAGCGTGAATTAGAAATATATATATATATATAGAAATATTATGCGATTAAGGAAACGGAAGTGTAAGTATTTAGGGGGAATTCGAAAACCTCAATGAATGAAAAAGTGGGTAAAGGCCTTTTTAGGCTTCCTTGTGGAGCCGCAGGATGATTGACCTTTGGCTCAACTTAACCCCGGGAATTTGACTGCTCCTGCGGAGGCAGCAGCCTTCTGGGCCCTCTCTAGTAACTCGGCCTTCTCTTTTTCTAAGACGGAAATTTCTTCGAGTAAGATGGAAATCGATTCCTCCAATTTTTTTCGGCGGTTGAGCTCGCTTGTCAAATAGTCATCCATTCTTTTCACTAAATCGCTCGGGCGCTCGCCCTGCTTTAACTTTAAAAAGGAAAGTCGTGCGTTTAGCAGGGTATATCCTTTGTGTAGTTTGGTAGATAGTTCTATGAATTCGAATTGTTTTGCTGACACTTGGTCAGTCTTAGTTTTGATTTCCAGATCTATCTCCTCGAGTTCAGTCTCCTCAAGTTCAGTCTCCGTGAGTTCAGTCTCCGTGAGTTCAGTCTCCGCGAGTTCACCCTCTTCCATCTCACCCTCCTACATCTCAGTCGGAAGATCCAGAACCCAAACAGTCGCTGCAGGACGCGGCGGATTCGAAGAATCTTTCGGGAAGAAAAAACCCCAAAAGAAATTCACACTACCAAAGAACCCCCAACACAAGAAAGACGACCCCTCTAAGAAAGAGAGATAACAGAGTTTTCAACATGGTCATTTTTTTCACTCTTGAGCCGAAGCTCCCTAGAGAATGAAAATGGTTAATGATATTAAGGTTGAAATATCATAACCCGGCGAATTCCATAATTTCGAATTTTATGGATCCTGTGTGTGATTGATTGATTGTTTCTCTTTTCGATCTGTCTCAGATCAAAAGAGATTTTTTTGGTTATTATCTATCTATTTTATAGAAATAGATAGACCTCTTTCCGTTTCAGAGGAGACCTCTTGTGGCCAGCGAATCCAAGGAACCCATCATTTGCATGACGGCAAGTAAAAACCAACCTTATGGATCGTGGATAAACAGATATCTTTATACACGATATAATCATATCACGCAAATCTACTATTGTAAAGATGCCAATATGAAGGTTGCAACCACCAAAATGGCAGAAAACCAAAAAGATTTGCCCCTTACCTAAAAAATCTACCTAGATTCTTTAGTATCTAGGTAAATTAGAAAGCTAAGAAAAGGGAGAATAACAACAAAAAAATGCTAAAATACTCACAGAGGAGAGGACAGCCCACTCTTTACCTACTTTTTCATTCATTTTAGTTCGTTTAATTAACCCGAAGTTCCTTAAATAAATAGCCCTTTTTTGAAATAGAATGAACAATTCCAGTGGGTTGACTACCCCTTTCATAGATCTATGAAATTCATTAGAGTAGGCCCGGTGGACCCTGCCACGCAGGCTGTAAATCCCTTGCGTCTACGGGCGCAATCAGTCGCTTGGCGGTCCGGAGGCGCTGGTTGTTGTCTCACGGTAACGTAATTCAGTCGATTGCCTGAACCGTAAGGAGGGGCGGTCTGGTCCTCGTGGAGGCGCTGGTTGGGAGAATTTTGTCTTAAGATAACCCCATAATTTTTACTTTCCTTTTGGAAGGACACCTGGCGACTAGCAACATCTTTCTGTGCCTCGACTAATCGGGTGCGCTTTTCTTCCAAAAAGGAGAGTTCCACGGTTAATATAGACTCTTCTTCGTATAATTCCGCTGCGAGAATATCTTCCGGGAGGAGTAATGCATTTAGGTGCTTTGAATCCTCCGACTCTACCATTTGGCCTCTTAACAAGAGTTCGCCGGCGTTTAACCGGCGAAGTGCTTCACCTAAGAGTAACCATGCTTTGGCCGCCTGCAAGCTTTTTCTTTTGATTTCCAAATCGAGCCGCTGAATTTCTTCAGCAATATCAAAATTCCGAACCGAACCCAGAGATCCGCTTTTGTGTACGTCCGATTCCAATAAGCTCGCGGGATTGGCACACACCGACACCCCAAGAAAACTATACTACTCAAGGAACCCCACCAGAAAATTCTCCAGATAAATTTTGCCCACCCTAGAAGAAACTGATAGAAACCTGTTTTTAAATTGTATTTTTCAATAGAACCCTTATACCAGAAAATAAAGAATATCCATACTCGAATAGCGAGTTTGAACATGTGCTAGAATACCTCCTTCCTGGATTGTCTTAAGAAAAAAAAAGAATATTAAGTATATTATAGAATAAGACAGTCCTGAGAATTCTCACTGTATTTCTTTATATAGAATCCTAGACTGTTGGCCGGGTGTTGGTGTCGTTTAAACCGTCGTTATAGTTTTATACTGATCCTTTTTTTTACTGCCATCACAAATATAACGGATAATTCGTTTAAGCGCAATCCCAGAGATAGGTTTCATGCTATCTCCAAATTTTCATCTTTCAATTCAATAAAAGATTAAATATTCAAATTGAATATTCATCTCAATAAGGGGTAATCCGGTTGAAGGATTATTCGTCTGTAACTGTAATGCATTGGATTAAAGTCGAAAAGCTAAGAAAAGGGAAAATAAGAACGAAAAAATGCTAAAATACTCACAGAGGAGCGGACAGCCCACTCTTTACCTACTTTTTCATTCATTTTAATTCGTTTAATTAACCCGAAGTTCCTTAAATAGCCCTTTTGTTTGAAATAGAATGAACAATTCCTATGGGTTGACTACCCCTTTCATAGATCTATGATAGATCTATGAAATTATGAAATAGACTAGTCTGGGCGGATCTTATGCTGCCCCGCAGCGCTGGATCCGTCTTCGTCAATGAGCCGCCCGGTTCCTGAACCGGAAGGACCGGGAACAGGACGCGCACCGATATCAGGATTCCTCGGAGCTCCGGAAGAACTTCCCCTCAATCTACCTCTAGACGCAGTTTTGGCCTTTGACCTTGGGTTGAAGTGCGGATTCCGCCTTTCCAAGTCGGCAATATCTTGCGATACGCGGGCAAGCGATTCGTCTAATGTTGCATTCCTCGCATAAGCGCTCTCTTCTCTTGCCTTTGCTTGGACTTCGGGATGGTCCTCTTCCAATTTTAAGAGTTCTTCCGCTAAGAGGAAAAGCTGTCCCTCTAACTCTTTTGTTTTTTGCTTGTTCCTACTCAACGAAGTGCGGATTTTTTGTACTGTCTCTTCGCTGGAACCCTCCTCTCGGTGCTTCGCTAGGCGAGATTCGAGTCTTAAGATCCGATCTCGGCTTTCTGACAAGTAGTATTGGACTTCAACGAATACAGATCGTTGTTGCCGCCAATACAGCAGCTCGACCGAAGATTCTCGGTCTTTCTCATTCTTCGCTTCTATCTCGGATTGGCCTTGTTCGGCAGTGGCTGACGCCTCGGCCAATATCGGAGACGAAGTCAAAGCGCTAAGGTGAATTGGATCTCCAATGGTTTCTAAGTCCCTACATTCCGCAGCAGATGCTTCAACCGCGAACACATCCCCTACGTGTGGTTGGTCGACAGTGGATGATGATCCTTCCACCAATTCTGTCTCGCCTTCGGATCCTTCCAGCAATTTAGGAAGGTCAACTATAGGGGCCAATTTCTTTTGACTTGTGTCATTTCCCATACTATTCTATTGCGGGCGGCGTCGGTGGTTCGCAAGGCGGCTTCTTTGGTACGAACCACAAAAAAAAATAACCAAAAAACCCCTTTCGTGCCAGCCGCTGCTACTACGAGTCACTGAAATAAGTGAAACATGTGACTTTCTTTACCCCCTCCCTGGGTGTTGTAGATACGCAATGCGCGTAATCAATATAATACTCTACATGTATGCCAAAGTCAATGCGTCTATCCATTTTTTTTCTAAAAATGATCAAATCAAAATGATCAAATCAATAATCCAAAGTGTGATCTGTTTGACGTTTTCATTTTCCCATTCTTAGGATCGATTTGAAATTGAAACTAGCTATAATGAAATGAAAATGAATGCATTTATCCACCTATCACGGTTACACATACCTAAGAGAGGAGCTCTTAGGTATGTGTTCGGAGGACGCCGTATCTTAGATTCCACCAATCTATAGTATGATCAAGTGCAGGTCTTGAAAGAAATCAATGGGATTTGCTTCCATCGGATCTAGACAATCTTGTTCTTTTGAACATGAAGAAAGAAAGAAGCCATTGCAATTGCCGGAAATACTAGGCCCACTAAAGGCACAAAAATAGAGGGTAAGTTGAAAGTTGTCATAGAATGAATACCTCGATTTCCTATTTTTACCTGTTAGTAAAGAGATCTTATGATACGTATCTAGTATCATAAGTGCAAGGAATGAAAAAAGTATACCGAGTTATCCTTCTACCTGAAATATATATTCAGGTTTCTTTCTCTTGTTTCTATTCTATCGATAGAGACTTCTTCCTTGGCCTTACTCTTACTGGTCCGGGCGGATTTCTCTAGCGAAATAGAACCAGTAACTTTTTTACCGATTTGTTTGTCTTTTTAACCAAATGAAACAGACTGTTTTATAATGATCATTTTTTACCGCCATCACAAACATAACGGATAATTCGTTTAAGCGAATCCCCGAGATAGGTTTCATGCTATCTCCAAATTCTCATCTTTCAATTCGAAGCGCAGTGACAGTTAGATAGGTATCGTAGAGTTTCCTCGAAGCCTAGGCAGCTTACTCCACTCAATCAGAATTAGTGAATTATCCCGAATAAACTAATACCCAAGGTCTTCTTTTGATTGGGTCGAGTTATTGATGGATCCTATGACCCATATCAGAATCAAGTACGAGAATTCTTTTTACTTGCTCTATGAATAGAAATTCTTATAAGAATTAATGGAATGATTGAAAATGGAAAATTCTATTTGAGTTCTTTCCTATTTTGATTTTTTTATTTGATTGTTCCTTCCGAAAGAGATAAGAGCTGGTGAATCGGAAACAATTCAATTACTAAGAATAGAAAAAACTTTGATTTTCTTATGGAACATACATATCAATATGCATGGATCATACCTTTCGTTCCGCTTCCGGTTCCTATAGCAATAGGAGTGGGACTTCTTCTCGTTCCAACGACAACAAAAAATCTGCGTCGCATGTGGGCTTTTCCTAGTGTTTTATTACTAAGTATAGTTATGCTTTTTTCGGCCGACCTGGCTATTCAGCAAATAAACGGGAGTTCTATTTATCAATATGTAGGGTCTTGGACCATCCATCATGATTTTTCCCTAGAGTTTGGCGACTTGATCGATCCACTGACTTCTATTATGTCAATATTAATTACTACTGTTGGAATCATGGTTCTTATTTATAGTGACAATTATCTGTCTCATGATCAAGGATATTTGAGATTTTTTGCTTCTATGAGTTTTTCCAATGCTTCCATGTTGGGATTAGTTACGAGTTCTAATTTGATACAAATTTATTTTTTTTGGGAATTAGTTGGAATGTGTTCCTATCTATTAATAGGTTTTTGGTTCACGCGACCAATTGCGGCAAATGCTTGTCAAAAAGCATTTGTAACTAATCGTGTGGGGGATTTTGGTTTATTATTAGGAACCTTAGGTCTTTATTGGATAACGGGTAGTTTCGAATTTCGAGATTTGTTCAAAATAGTCAATAACTTGATTGAAAATCATGGGATAAATTCTTTATTTCTGACTCTGTGTGCCGCCCTATTATTCCTCGGTGCAATTGCGAAATCGGCACAATTCCCCCTTCATGTATGGTTACCTGATGCCATGGAGGGACCCACTCCGATTTCGGCTCTTATACATGCTGCTACTATGGTAGCAGCGGGCATTTTTCTTGTAGGCCGGCTTCTGCCTCTTTTCGCAGTTATACCTTACGTAATGAATCTCATTTCTTTGATAGGTATAATAACAGTACTCTTAGGAGCTACTTTGGCTCTGGCTCAAATAGACATTAAGAGAAGTTTAGCTTATTCTACAATGTCGCAATTGGGTTATATTATGTTAGCTTTCGGTATGGGGTCTTATCAAGCTGCTTTATTTCATTTGATCACTCATGCCTATTCGAAAGCATTATTATTTTTAGGCTCTGGATCCATTATTCATTCAATGGAAAGAAT